AATCTTTCCATATCGTTCGAGTAAGAAAAGTGTGGTAGAAACAAACTATTTACATTTGTCAAAAAGAGTTTCTGTTACTCGTATGAACCACAGTAAATGTGAACGGGGAATGCAAGGCGAATCGAATACTTTAAAAAAAAAACATGCTTGTAAGAAAGATAATAAGAGAGATAATAGAATAATCTCGGAAGAGGATAAAGCAGCTATTAATAAAGAGAAAGACTTTAATATTTTCAGTTCAGGGAAAGGATATGCTGATTTTCAGATATATTTCACTTTAAATTCGACTGAGAATAAGTATTTGGATTGCGGAAAAAATCTTTCTGAATGGCTTTTTCAGGGAGAATATATTAACCACGAACGTATCAATGAGCAACTAATAAACAATTCGGCTATTCGACGGTATTTTCCTTCTGTTCTTACCGGGACGGAGCAAGATAAAATAGAATCAATTTCAAAGTTTTATTTGTCAATCTCTCAAGAATCTTTTGCGAAAGACATAGAATATGTAATAAATAATTTATTTACGGGAGAAAGAGAAATTTTAATTGATAATTTTCCAAAATCGATTCGTTATGCTTTTTTGGACATACTACTGATAGAAAAACTAGATATAGATTTTTATAGCACTAAAAGGTCTATCAAAAATATCAAATCATCTGAATTTTTTGGATATTCTATGCGATCAGATGACAATAATAGAATAGTTGATGTGTGGAATATAAGAAAATCCCAAAATATTTGTTTGAATCATTTCGTTCTTCTGGATACTGGACCTAAAATTACTCGAAGGAATAAATGTGATATAAACATATTGGATTTTATTATATCTGTGAATCGTAGTACATGTTGGAATATTCTTTATCCATTCCGGTCCTCGCGCGAAGACAATGAACAATATATAAATATATTCTACAATTTTTTCCGATCCGAATCATTGGTAACAATAATAGATCGTTTCGTTTTATTAATTACCGAACCTAATGAGTTTCGTGATCATAGTTATAAGAAGCTTATTTTTCATGTAAATCATATAATGGAAGAATTTTATAATGAAATATATATATTATTATCATTATCATCCAATGACAAGAATAAGTTAAACGATAGAAATTCGGGTTTTTTCTCATGTATTTCACCAAATAAAGGTATTACTGGTGAGAATAATGAACATCTACCTTGGATCATTCGGGAAAAATTGATAAAAACTCCTTTTAGGGAAAGTTTAGAAAGATCTCATATAGCAGATCGCGAAACTAATAAATTAATTAAAAATGAAATTCATATACATTTTAAAGAATTATTATTAAATAGATCATATTTAATAAAAAAATCATACTTTCTTTTAAAGAATCAAATTTATGTACTTTGGATAAAAAATGAAGGTTTGGGTAATGTCGCAAGGAATATAATTAACCGACATTTATTTAATTGGAGAGGAACTGAAAAAAAATGTTTTAATTATTCTAAAGTTTATAAAAATAATAAATATGTCAATTGGAATGCGAATGTATGTGAATGGTCCGATAAAACTGGGAATTTTACAGAATTCTTAAAGAATTTTGTTTCTTCTAAAAAGAACTTTTTTGGAATAGTATACAATGAAATGAGATCTTTCATTAATGAAAATTCGAGTGGTCGATATGTGAAACTTAATAACAATTACTTTAAGTTTTTTTTAATTTATAAAAACTTTATAAAGGTATTTGAGTTTCTGATTTATAAGTTCAAAGATTTTTTTTATACATTGAGTTCTTTGTCAAGTTTCATTGATACTAGAAGTATTTATTCAAAAAGAAATGTTTTAGATAATCGTGAATTAGAATTTGAATTTTTGATCGATGAAAAATCAATAGCACCCTCGTCTCCGAATAGGATATCAGTAGATCAATTTATCATCGATGTATTCCACAACGAATTCAACAATGATATTGATTGCATAGAACCACTTGCTACTTTTTCCATATTTAAGAATCAAGACAATTTGAATCCCGCAAAACTATTTAATGAGAGTTCCCTGAGAACTTATTTTTGTGGGGCAAATACATTAGAGTTTTCGAATTATTTGAATCATCTCCAATTGGATCCCAATAAGAGATGGTCTTTCTTATTCCTCCGCAATACGAAGAAAAATCCTATTCGAAACTATGATCTTACATATGAACAATTATTAAATATTTTACCTATATATATATATCCTTCGTCTATCGTTGAAATAATATCTTTTCTATCGGAAAAGGAAATTTTTTCAATTATTCGATCACAGATATCCGAGATTTCTTCCCCTGAGTATCTAAAAAGAGGTTGTGATCAAATATTTGCATTTGTTTATAACTTATATAAATTAAATTCATTAACTGAAACTAATTCATTTATTCGTGGAAAAAGAAATATTGACTTTATTAGAAACTTTCCTATTATAGCACCTTTAACGGAAAAACAAATAGTAAATTTCGAGATTACTTACTATTACCAGTCAATTCTCGCTACAAAGGAGTTTGATATTTTCTTGGGTAAAAGGACTTTAAACCCGAAACTGAGTCTTATTCAAAATAAATCTTACGAAAATAATGTGCTCTCTGAAATTTTCGGAGGGATTCAGAGTAGAACCGACGGAATGCTTTATCGGATCAAAGAATTGTTTGGAAGAGATAGTCTAATGGAAGATTCGAGAAACGGGATTGAAAACGAGGTTATGGATAGGGAAAGAACCAATTTAAATTTATTCAATTCCTTCGGAGAAAATGAAATTATTTCTTTATCATTTTTTTCACCACATCTAAAGGAATTAGTTAAAGAAACGAAAATGTATGTGATATCTCAAAAAGATGATATTTCTAAAAAATATAAATTGCTCGAGCCGTATATGCTGTGGTTTTTTACTCGTGAATGGTGGGAGTACTTTTATAATATATTCTTCTCAGAAGCATTTTCAAGGATATTACGAAACCGCAATTATCAATTTTCGCACACTGGGGATGTAGGAAAAATAAGAATTGAAATAGGAATTGGTGATCAACCAAACAAACCATTATTTAATTTTAAATTCAGAAGGTCATTAATAAATATAAATTATTGGAATGATGAATATTTATTAATAGGTTTTTTTATCCTTGTTCTCTTACTCTCTGAAAACTCGGACCATATTGACCTATGGAGACGCTTCGGAATATTTGAATATTTAACAAATTCTTTACAAAAATATCGTTTGGATGCGTTTATGTATCCCCATTTGGATACGATATATCATCATTCGAAATACCTTCATCCTTGGGTATTATATTATTCAACATTCTTTTATTGGATATTTTATTATTTGATATTATTCCATCATTTGATATTCCCTCATCGGATATTCCATTATTTGTTTAGTAGAAGAAACAAATATATATATATATATAATTTTATAAGGATAAGGATAAGGAGTTTCCACTATTTTCTGATAAATATCAATTATTTTTGGAAAGAGATTAATAAATATTTATCCACAAATGAAAAAATTAAAATATGGTTGAATAATAATGAAAGCCCGGACCCTTTTTCGATAGAGAAAGAATTATTAATTCGGTCCCTAATAACAGAAAAAAATGTTTTTCAGTATGGATCGAATACTACTTATCGTAATTCATTGAATAATTATTTTGGTTATCGGATTACTAATAAAGAAGGGTTTTATTACTTAGTATATTTGGCTGAAAGCTATAAGAAGGATCTAATGAATTACCCGCTTAATCAATTTGATTCAGCGGAATCTCGGGTTTTCCTCGCGTTTCAGCAAAGAATGACTTCATTGAATCTTAAATCTAGAATGATTTCTGCTCCATTCGAATTAGGATTATCCCTTTCCAAAGGGATTTTACTAATAAGTACCACGGAAACGGAAATAGAAAGATCATCATATTTAATAAAAGATCTAGCAGTAGACTCTTGTGTTTCTTTAATACAAATATCTATGAGGTATTTGTATAAAGAGGATTATTCATATAGATGTGATCATTACATTATAGAGAATGAGATGACACTTTTTATGAGAATTCTGTGCCGATTAATTTCTATCTTGGAAGCAGTGAAAAAAATGCCCCCCTCCATAATATGGATCAAAAATATTCATGAAGTGAATGATATCATGGTTAAAACTCAACTAGAACCTAGTAAACCTAGTGTTGAAGTATTATCACTTCAATTACATTTATTATTAATATCTTTCACTGAGATTGCCAATAATACTTCTAGTAGTATGATTGTTATTGGTTCAACTCATCTTCCCGAAAAAATGGATCCATCTCTAATATGTCCAAATCGATTAGATAGATTAATAAATATTCGAATGCTTAGTATCTCAGAACGGCAGAAGGGATTTCCTATTCCCCTACGTAGCAAATGTTCTTCTCATCTAGAGAATATTGATTGGTCTTTTCTCAATGAGTTTGGATATGGAACCTTCTCTTATTACGCATTACGAGATTTAGAGTCAATTGCTAATGAATTTTTATTATTCGGTATTTCCCGTGATGAATGGGTTTTCTGCAATAATAAAATCAGAGCTTTTTTCTATGGACAAATCATTCCCAATGACGTTTTTTACAAAGCTTTTGTTGATAGGTTTTTCGATTGCGAAAAGTATATAGATATTAGTCGAAATTACGAAAAACATCTTTATAGAGTAGGAAAGGCTGTTGAGAACATAGTTATAAGAAGTATTAAAACGAGCCCTCTATGTGAAGGTAAATCTACTGACATTTTTTTGAAAGGCAATTTTGATGATTTGTTTAAATATTTAGAATCTTCTATTACCGAAAACACTATAAAAGAATTTACTATATTATCCTATATTCTGGGGTGCTTAGCTGGATTAGCAGCTCGAGATTCTTGGTTTATATCGGAAGATAAAGAAGAAAATTCGATCTTTTTCGAGGATGAATATGAAAATTCTTTCGATATAGCCTGTTCTTTTTCGGAGAATCTTTTGGTAGAATTTCCATGGTTGGAAACACATCAAGATAATTCTATTAATAATGAAATTAATAATAAAGTAAGATTTGCTTCTCATCCTGAAACAAGAGTTCCTATGATTATAATGCAAATGCAAAAATTTTATACTTTTTCATACAGGAGGGCGGTGAGAAGATACGGAATGGCGACCGATACAGCTTTTACTTTCAATAAACGGCGTCTCGATTTTTTTTGCGATAACTTGTATTGGATAGGAATACCGGATAAATTCTTTCAATTTGAATCTGAAATAGCAGCACTTTATGGAAAGAATATAACGAAACCGCTTTTCTGTTTCAAATCTATTTTTTATTATCCTTTTCGTTATGGTTATAAGAGGTTCTCATATGAAGAATCACTGAAAATCTTAGAGATAATAGAGTCCCAAATGGAAGAGGTTTTATTTAAAGAACAATCTGTAATATTTGAGATCCCTCCATCGACGAAATATCAATTATCTTATGAACCATTGTTATTCATGAGGAAACGATTCGTCTGGGATCCCACAGATTTATCAATATTTGAAAAAAATCCCCCTGTTTTATTTTCACTTCGAGAATTATTTGTGGATAAAGAAACGATAAAACAGCTTTATATTATTTACGAAGAAAAATTTAAAGTTTTAAAGGTGAAAAGAGATTTCAGAGACTTTTCTGTTTATTATAAAGAGGAAGAAGAAGAGGAAGATGAAGAAATTTTAAAAGATGAAAATGAAGATGAAGATGAAGAAAATTTAAAAGATGAAGATGAAGAAATAAATAGCAAAAGTAAATTGGAAAATAAATTCGAACGGAATTTTGGTGTCCTACTCGAATATGTATACGGAAAAAAATCCGAAGTTTTGTATGAACCCTGGTTGATTGAATCTTCGTCAAAGAGTGATTTGTTTTTTATTCGTCTCGAATCATTGAATAATTACGAAGAATGGCTTGACGTAAATAGTTCATTATATACTTTCATTCATAGTACTCTTTTTGAAAGTCACAAATATTTATCAAATTTATTTATATCTAACAGAATGTCATTGAATAATATAATGAAAATGCTTCTGAAGGATAGAAATATTTTTCAAAAGGAAATTGAAACTTTACTAAAAAAAAAAATTTCCATATCGAACCCAGAAAAATAATTAACAAAAAGATTTTGTAAAGAAGGCGCTTCATTTACCTCCGTGTAGGCTAGGTCGCCCCTACAAAGTTGGTTATGTCTATCCATGAGATAGTAGGCATTAAGGAAGTGGGGAAATCAATATCGAGAATTAATTATCATAATATTGACTATGAATTATGAGAAAGCTACAAGAATAGTCGCTTAAGAAGAATATTCAATTAATAAAAGATAAAAATAAATTAAAAAAAAAATAGGATATTTTCAAAACGAAAGTGGCAGTTCATGGGAAAGGTGGAATCGGTAAATCAACGACAAGTTGCAATATTCCAATTGCTTCAGCAAGACGTGGTAAACGAGTTTCACAAATTGGATGTGATCCTAAACATGATAGTACTTTTACCCTTACAGGATTTTTGATACCTACCATTATAGATACTTCACAATCCAAGGATTATCATTATGAAGATGTTTGGCCCGAAGACGTAATTTATAAAGGTTATGGGGGGGTTGATTGCGTGGAAGCGGGAGGACCACCCGCAGGAGCTGGGTGTGGAGGATATGCAGTAGGAGAGACTGTTAAATTGTTGAAGGAATTAAACGCTTCTTATGAATATGATATTATTTCGTTTGATGTATTAGGTGATGTAGTCTGTGGAGGTTTTGCTTCTCCATTAAATTATGCAGATTTTTGCATTATAATTACAGATAATGGATTTGACGCATTATTTGCAACTAATCGTATTGCTGCTTCTGTTGGGGAAAAGGCGCGTACACACCCACTTCGCCCAGCGGGCTTGGTAGGAAATCGCACATCGGAAAGAGATCTTATTGATAAATATGTAGAAGCTTGTTCAATGCCCGTATTAGAAGTATTACCTCTCATTGAACATATCCGAGTATCTAGAGTGAGGGGTAAAACATTATTTGAAATGGTTGAATCTCAGCCCTCTCTTAACTATGTTTGTGATTTTTATTCAAATATAGCGGACCAAATATTATCTAAACCAGAAGGAATTGTACCGAAAGAAGTTTCCGATCGAGAATTATTTAGTTTACTTTCCGATTTTTATTCAAATCCTATCGGGAATAGGGAAGAGAAAAACGATCGAGAGAATTCGCTTGATTCTATGATAATAATTTAAGACTTAAATTATTTTGTTCATTAATCAAAGAAATATATCTATGTCAGTGAAAACATCTGAAACTCTCACTTTTGAATGCGAAACAGGTAACTATCATACTTTTTGTCCCATTAGCTGTGTAGCTTGGTTATATCAAAAAATTGAAGATAGTTTTTTTCTGGTGGTAGGTACAAAAACATGTGGTTATTTCCTGCAAAATGCCCTCGGAGTTATGATCTTCGCGGAACCCCGTTATGCCATGGCAGAATTGGAAGAAGGAGATATTTCAGCTCAATTAAATGATTATGAAGAGTTAAAAAGACTTTGTTCTCAAATAATAAAAAATAGAAATCCCAGTGTTATTATATGGATCGGTACTTGTACCACGGAAATAATAAAGATGGATTTGGAGGGCATGGCACCAGAACTGGAAAATGAAATCGGGATACCAGTTATAGTAGCGAGAGCAAATGGACTGGACTATGCCTTCACTCAGGGAGAAGATACTGTACTAGCTGCTATGGTACATCGTTGTGCCGAACGAGATTCCTATTTATTAGGTGATGAACGAAACCAAACCGTACAGAATCAAGCTTTACAAGATTCCTTTTTCTTTCCCGGGAATAAGGAAGAGACTCTCGAACCTATTATGAATCCTAAGAAAAATCCTCCTTTAGTTCTCTTTGGATCCCTACCTTCGAGCGTTGCTTTTCAACTTGGTTTAGAATTGAAACGCCAATCTATTCAAATATCAGGTTGGTTACCTGCTCAGAAATATAATAATCTTCCATTATTAGGCGATGGGGTTTACGTTTGTGGTGTTAATCCATTTTTGAGTCGTACAGCAACAACTTTAATGCGACGTCGGAAATGCAGATTGATTGGAGCACCCTTTCCTATCGGTCCCGATGGAACACGTGCTTGGATTGAAAAGATTTGTTCTGTGTTTGACATTGAACCTCGAGGCTTAGGGGAAAGGGAGGAACAAGTGTGGGAAAGCTTGGAAGATTATCTCGATTTGGTACGCGGAAAATCCGTATTCTTTATGGGAGACAATCTTCTAGAAGTATCTCTAGCACGATTCCTAATTAGGTGTGGAATGATTGTTTATGAAATTGGTATTCCATATATGGATAAACGATACCAAGCTGCTGAATTAGCATTTTTACAGAATACGTGTGGGAACATGTGTGTTCCCGTGCCACGAATCGTAGAGAAACCAGATAATTATAATCAGATACAACGTATGCGTGAGTTACAACCTGACTTAGCCATCACTGGGATGGCTCACGCTAATCCATTGGAAGCAAGAAAAATTAATACCAAGTGGTCAGTCGAATTTACCTTTGCTCAAATTCATGGGTTCACCAATGCAAGAGATATTCTTGAACTTGTTACTCGTTCATTACGACGTAATAATGGTTTAGAAGATTTTGGTTGGACCAGCTTAGTGAAAAGGGATAAATAATTTAAGAATGTAATAAAATTTTTGAATTTATGAAATATTTGGAGAATTTAAACAGAAAAAACTTATAAATCAGTAAGAATGTTATATAAAAGATTTTATTAACAAGTTTATTATTCTTGAATATTTGTATTTATTTATATATAAAGGGAAGGAACAATACTAGTGTGGTCTGTATATGCTATGCGGAAGTGAATGCTTTTCGCTTTGTTCTACGTATCAATAACGAGATATACAACATATATCTTGTTATTGGTATATATCTCATCGTAATTCATATGAAGTATTGAGGGCAGTGAATCAATGGAGGTATTTGTCTTTCCAAAGGGACAGAGGTATATTGGTATCTCAGAAATAAAACTGGACGACCTTAAGATAGGTACTAAAGTCCTATTTTTCATACGGATATATATATAGATAATAATGAATATGCTATAATAATCTTATGATTCTGTATCATCCCCATGCTTAGAGTATTCCCCGGATGGTCCGAATCCGGAGACATTGATGAATCACGAGGATTCGAAGATATAAAAATATCTCTTCAACGAATTAATAACACAATATTTTTTATTCACTACAAAACAAATGGTATATTTATATGTGATAACAAAGTCTTCAATATTATGATTAAATCATACATAAAATGTTCGGACCGTAGATACCTATCCCGATTTCGGACCTATACTTTAATATATATATATATATATATATATATATATATATATATATATATATATATATTAGTAAAAAAAAAGTAAATTCATGAGGTAATGGTCATTGATTAAGAAAGCGGAGGAATACATATCAGTGCGCCATTGCTACTCCAATTCTTAAGATTATATCTACTTAATCAATCCTTGATTTTGATTTCTTATCTTTTTATCTTTTAACTTTCTTTGACCAAAAATATATTTTAATTTTAAATATGAAGATCATAGTCATATTTCATCATTATATTATTAATAATATGAACATACCTGATATTAATCCGAATAAATAATAAGATATTCTTCCTCCTTCTCCATATCTCAATACTTCCCCTCCGAAAAAACTTGAGATACCGACGCCATTGACAATCCCATCGAGGATCCGTTGATCAGGAAAAGAAATTATTTCGGCTAATGTTCGTGTACCTCGAACAAATACCGTATTATAATATCCATCTATATAACCTCGGGAATACGACCAATTGTATAAGGAACTTGGAAAATAACCTAAAATTCCTTCTGATTGAGGATCCGTTTCTTCTTGTAGGTTCCGCGAGAGAAAGAGAGGTCCGTAAAGAATAAGAGCAATAAATATTCCCAAAAATGCTGTACCAACCGAAGTAGTTGCATTTATCCAGAATTCTTCAGAATCCATTTTATGAGAATAACTCAATGATGGATCCAGCCAATAGGATAATAAATCAAAACCCATTTTTTCTTTAGAAAAAGGAACTCCTATAAATCCAATGAACAAAGTGGGTATTGTTGGCACGAGTAAGGGGAATAACATTATATTATTCGATTCCTTGGGATATAAAGGATATTCTTTCTGAGAATAATGAGTCGAAACAGGATTCTCCATCTCTTTCTCACCAGATTCTTCAATATTCTCTAGAGGATTAAATAATTCTAATTCTTTCGAACCCTTTTTATTTTGTACGAATGACAACGCAAAATCCATTCCCTTACCAGATTTTCTAGTTTGATTTTCCTCCCATATAGAAACAGAAGGAGAAATAGAATGTTTGTTGAATGGGTTGGCACGAAAATCTCCTTCGGGAGTGGGGAAATACATACGGAACATATAGAATCCAGTTAGTCCTGCTATAAACCAAGCCATCCACCCGAGAATGGGAAAGTATAACCGACTATCGGCAAGAATCTCATCTTTGGACCGAAAACAAGCAAAAGGTGGAATACCGCAAGGAGAGAGTGTGCCTAGAAGAAAAGTGGTTCCTGTAATTGGCATGTATTTTCTCAAGCCACCCATAAAAGCCATATTTTGGCTTTTATCGGGACAATATCCAACAATAGGTTCCATAGAATGAATGACCGATCCGGATCCAGGAAATGATAGAGCCTTAGAATAAGCATGCGTAATAAGATGGAACAGAGCAGCTCGATAAGAACCTATACCTGGGGCTAACATAATGTAACCTAATTGGGACATTGTAGAATAAGCTAAGACTCTTTTAAGATCTTTTTGAGCAAGAGCTATTGTGGCTCCTAATAGGGCTGTTATTCCACCTATCCGAGAGATTAGGCTCATCATAAGGGGTAAAGCTTTGAAGAGCGGGAACATTCGAGCCACGAGAAAGATTCCCGCTGCTACCATAGTAGCAGCATGAATAGGGGCTGAAATAGGAGTGGGTCCTTCCATAGCATCAGGCAACCATACATGAAGTGGAGATTGCGCGGATTTAGCTACTGAACCTGGGAATGGGGAGAGAGCACAGAAGGTAGCAAAAAATAAACTAACTTCATGATTGGCGAGCAACTTATTGAATAATTCAGATAAATCTTCAAATTCAAAACTGCCTGTTATCCGATAGGAACCTGAGATTCCCAATGATGATCCGGAATCTCCTACACGATTAGTTATAGAAGCTTTTTGACGAGCATTAGCTGCATTAGGTCGAGTGAACCGAAAACCTATTAATGAATAAGAGCACATTCCTACTAATTCCCGAAAGATATGAATTTGTATTAGATTGGGACTAAGAACCAATCCTGGCATGGGGGCATTGGAGAGACTGGGATAAGCGAAGAACCTTAGATATCCTTGGTCATGAGGCATATAACTGTCACTGTGAATCGTAACCATAACTCCTATAGTAGTAATTGGTACTGACATAATGGGAGTGAGTGGATCAATCAAATAACCTACTTCCAAAGTAACATTTTTATTGTGAATCCAAGACCATAAGTATCGATAAATGGGATTACCATTAATTTGTTGCCAAGAAAGGTGGGGAGAAATGAACATAGCTGTGCCTAGCAGTGAAATGCTGATAATGGCATATATACGACGAAGATTTTTAGTTGCCTTTGGAAAGAAAAACAATCCCAATCCTATTAGAATGGAGGATATAAGTGGAAATAAAGGCACCATCCAAGCATGATATATTAGTTTCATAGAAGATTCTTTCGGGAATGAAACTATTTCATTTTTGGTTTATAATTTACAGTATGGGGGAAGAAAAAAGGGAATAAGTGAATGATGAAATTATATCCCATTTATTCGAAATCTTTATTCGAATGAAATTTGGATCAATAAAATTGATTCTTCTTCATTCAAAAAATAACTGAAATATTACTAAAAAAATTTCTCTTATTATAAAGTAATGAGTTATTATAAAGCAATGAGATTTTACATGTATCTCCCTAATCAAGAGATATTTTCCATTTCTATCAGAAAATTAGTTGTTCGTAGCAAAACTTGATGAAGGATGGAACAATTGGAAAGGAAATATTTGCTTGTTCTACTCCAGTTACTAACATTTAATTTCGATTTTCCAATCTATAACCATTTCCTATTTATAAATCCAATTTTGTAATGAATGCATACGCAGTAATTGAAACCGGAGGTGAGCAAATCCGAGTGGAACCAGGAAGATTTTATGATGTTCGTCATTCCGCGTCATTGAGACCAAATCTCTCGAGCCCAAATACTAAAATATTAATCTATCGAGTATTAATGATTTATCATGAATCTACCATAAATCTTGGACATCCCTGGTTGGGAGGTGCAGTAGTCAAAGGAAGAATTCTGCAGTCCCATCTTGAAAACAGAATTACCATTCATAAAAAGCGTTCTGGAAAGAAAACACGACGTAAGTTAGGACATCGACAAAATTTGGTTCGATTTGTAGTGGATTCCATCTGTCCAAATGGGAAAGATTTATATGAATAAATTAATTATTCATATGACACGATTCCCAATATCAAGATTATTGGAAGCCTTTATTTTCTAAGCGTAAATCCTTCAATTATTTTAAAAAATGACTATACACAAACTATACATGTTTCTGCAAAAATATACATATATATAGAGGCATTCCTCGTTATGGCGGTCCCAAAGAAGCGTACTTCTAAATCGAAAAAGAAAAGTCGTAAAACTGTATGGACAGAAAAAGCTAATCGGGCTGCGGTAAAAGCTTTTTCTCTAGCTCAATCTATTTCAACTGGTCGTTCCAATAGTTTTTACTATACAACAAAATAAAATCCGAATAATCTGAAATTGAATCCATTCATAAATCAGATGAATTACGACATAGATATAGATAAAGATACTGTATCTTCTAAAGAAAATGCTCCCGTGTATGGAAAGAATAATTCTTCCATACAAAAAAAAGAATAGTTTAATTTACGAATTTATGGATTTTATTAAGCTATAACTATATATGAAATATTATATATATATATATATATATATATATATATATATAATAGAATAATCTTTTTCAATAAGATAAGAATATTTGATATGAAAATCCTTTTCTATACTTCTCCCTTTATAGATCCGGAATAGCTTTTATCTTTCCTTCCTCTCCACTAAGTTTAAAGATGTTCATTCTGTTATGAAGTCCAACGAAAAGATTCTTCTCGGAGCAGCGGGATTTGAACCCACGACCTCCATCACCCCAAGATGATACGCTACCTAGCTGCGCTATGCTCCGTTACAACAGAATAATTCATTATAATATTCTAATTAGTGAAAGTTTATATTTAAGATTACCATATAATTTAATTATAATGTTATTTGACATTTTAGTATAAAGCATGCTATTATGTTCTACGACGAGCCGCCATGGTGAAATTGGTAGACACGCTGCTCTTAGGAAGCAGTGCTAAAGCATCTCGGTTCGAATCCGAGTGGCGGCATCTTTGCACCTATAAAATAAAAATAGATTGAGAATTTAAGGTCTTTTTACATTTGGAATTTAAGATCTATTCATCTTATTTATTTATATTTTATTTATTTATATATATAAATAAATATATATTTATTTATAATATAATAAATCAATCTGTGAAATGAAATTTTTTAATTAGTTCATTCCAGAATAATAATGTAATGTAAAAAATTTAAATTATTATGATACTCAGAACCTTGGAACATATATTAGCTCACACACCTCTCTTTCTCCTTTTTTCCGTCACCCTTCCCTATTGGGGAAAATTGGTCTATATAAGAAACAAGAAACTGAGCAATTTAGGCCGAAGAAGCGTGATAATTACTTTTATTTGTATAACAGGATTTCTATCAACTCGCTGGCTTTACCCCGGGCATTCACCATTAAGTAACTCATATGAGTCACCTATGTTTCCTTCACGGAGCTTCCGTTTAATTCATACGGTTCTGATTCGGAGCCAGAATGATTGGTTGGGTACAATTACTGCACCAAGTGCTATGTTAACTCATGGTTCTGCTACTTCAAGTGTTCCCAGAGAAATGCAGCAATCCACAGTCCTAGTGCCTGCTCTACAATCTCATCGGTTAATGATGCATGTAAGTATGATGATGTTCAGTCACGCAACTCTTTCACGTGGGTCCCTATTAGCAATAGCTCCTTCGGTCATTACATCAAAAAAGAATATGGATACCCCAATAATTATTTCCGGTATAGACTCATCCATCTGGTCCTCCTCAGAAAAGAGCAATGAACGGGGAGAGTGCGATTCACCAAACACTCCCTTTCTGTTATCTATAAATTCTCGTGAAGACCAATTGACTCAACAATCAGATCATTGGAGTTATCGAATTACTAGTCTAGGCTCTCCCCTTTTAACCTTAGGTATTCTTTCTGGAGCAGTGTGGGCTAATGAAGCATGGGGATATTATTGGAACTGGGATCCCAAAGAGACTTGGGCTTCAATCACTTGGCTTATGTTTGCAACTTATATGCATACTAGAGTAACTAAGAGTTGGCGAGGTAAAGAACCAGCAATTGCAGCTTCCTCGGGGTTTTCCACAACTCGGATTCGTTACTTAGGAGTTAATCCCTCAGGAAAAGGTTTACACAGCCATGGATGGTTAAATTAATCCAGGATGTAATTTAAAGTGCACCTTGCTTTGTTTCGTCGATCAAAAGAAAATAATTTTCGAGATTCTATGAAATTGTAAAAATCACTATTTGAAATAAATAATTGTGAAAATCAAATAGTGATTTTTATAATCTGTATTTATTACTCAGAAGTAATCAAACTCTTAACTACCGCTTCCGGAGATCCCAGGATAGAATAAAATCCACCTTGCTGTTCCACAAGGGTAAGACCAGATCGGGATAAAAACCAATGCCTACTATAGGCAACAAAAAGCGAATTAGAATGAGAATCTCTCGTGGTCCAGAATCCATGATGTGGGAAATCGGAGCATTAGAAACCTTATATCCATAGAACATTTGACGTAACATGGGCAACGAGTAAATAGGGGTTAAGATTATTCCAATTGCTTCTATTACGGTAATAATTATTTTTGAAGTAAAGGAGTAGTTTCGACTACCAACCATTCCCAAAGAAACCATTAATTCTGATATGAAGCCACTCATGCCCGGTAATGCGAGAGATGCTACTGGAAAGCTACTAAACATGGTGAATGTTTTAGGCATTGAAACAGCTATTCCCCCCATTCGGTCAATGAAAAGGGTACGTATTCTATCATAACTTGTTCCTGCTGAAGAAAAAAGGGCAGCACCAATTAATCCGTGAGGAATCATCTGTGGAATAGCTCCATTAAGGCCTATATCCGTTACGAAACCAATACCAATAGGTACGAAACCCATATGAGATACTGATGAATAAGCAATTCTTCTCTTTAAATTACGTTGACTTAAAGGGATTGGAGCTGCATAAACGATTTGAATTGCTCCCACTATTACTAACCATGGGGAAAATATGGAATGGGCATGGGGCAATAATTCCATATTAATCCGAATTGGTCCATATCCTCCCATTTTCAAGAGAATCCCAGCTGGAAGCATACATGTACTATAATGTGCTTCCCCATGAGTATCTGGCAACCAGGTGTGTAAGGGAAAGATTGGTAGTTTCACAGCATAAGCTACGGGGAAGCTTAGGTATAAGACTATTTCTAATACTATAGGATAGGATTTATTAGCTAAATTTTGAGAGTCCAATGTTGGTTCATCAGATCCATAGAGACTCATAGTTAAAGCTCCTATTGGGAGAAAAATGGAACCACCTGCAGTGTACAAAATAAATTTTGTGGCTGCGTATAGACGCCTTTTCCCCCCCCACATGGACAAAGGTAAGTGAACAGGAATTAGTTCCGGCTCCCACATAAAAAAAGAAAGTGAAGTATCTTGAGGAGCGGATGATCCTACCTGGCCGCCGTACATTGCTAACATCGAGAAATGAAATAATCGTGGACTTCGGGTAACTGGCCAAGCCGCTGAAGTAGCTAAAGTAGTAATGAATCCTGTCGATGAAATAAGCCCAATGGAAAGTCCATCAATCCCCAATCTCCAATGAAAATCAATGGGATTTATCCAATTATAATCTTCTTTCAATTGAATAAATGGATTATTAAAATTGAAATGATAACAAAATATATAGGTTATTAAAAGGAACTCTGACAAGCAAATGCCTGAAGTATACCATCGAACAATCTTATTCCCCCTATAGGGGAATAATGGGATTGATGAACCCGCGGGTATAGGTAAAGGAACAATTATTGTTAGCCAAGGATAGTTGCTCATGATGAGGATAGGGGGATTTTGAACAGAAAACCCATTCCCAAGATTTTGTTTGAGTATGGGTCTTTATCGAATAAGTACGAATTCCTATTTATTAGAAGAATAGGTTAAACCTTTCAGAAAGAGCCAACCATTCTTTTTCCATAGTATCTATCGGTCAATAAGCTAAACCCGTACTGCGAGTCGTCTCGGATCCCAAATAAACGCGTACACTCAGAAAATCTGTTGGACAAGCGGATTCGCACCTTTTACAACCTACGCAGTCTTCTGTTCTGGGAGCAGGAGCAATCTGGTTAGCCTTACATCCATCCCAAGGTACCGTTTCTGATACATCCGTGAGGCAAGCTCTTACACATTGGGTACAACCAATACATGTATCATAAATCTTTACTGAATGTGCCATTGGATCTATTGATTTCCAACAATACCGGGAGATACCATGAGCCTTAAATTTACTAAGATTTTACCGATGTATTGCTAATGGCAATATTATACCGATAAAATCCATTTGATGAATCTTTGTATTAATGAATATTTGGAATATACAACTTTGATTATTTATCGATTCTGAATGAAACCGATTCGAATTTTTTATACTTTACTTAATACAACTTAATCATTTATATTAACCACTAGCATAACAAATAAATGAATTTTATATGAAATAATCTCTATTTGTTTATAAATCGGAATGACATATCAGATCTTTATATATCCTTTTCAAAAGGTGAAGAAAAAAATAGAATATATCCAGATTTGTAACTTTATTACCATTTTAATAAATTGAATTGATCAATACGAATTGATTTTCTGTTGCGATAGATAGCTAGAACAATGGCTAATCCAATAGCTGCTTCAGCAGCTGCAATAGCTACAATGGAGATGGAAAAAATCTCTCCTTTTACTTGTTGAATGTCCAAAAAATTGGAAAATGTGACAAGATTTATATTAACTGCATTGAAAATTGACTCGAGACACATAGGTGCTCTGATCATACTCCGACTCGTGATTAATCCGTAAATGCCAATACAGAATAGGAAAGCACCTGGAATAAGTGCATGTTCAAGCATGATCAATTAACTCCTTATGGATCCTAAGGTTCTTAAGTATAAATAAAAGTTAAGTAAGTAAGTATAAAAAAAAGTTTTTATAGTACTCATGAAACGAAAAAATCATCTTTAGCCTATAACACCTCACTCTCCTCCAGTTCAAACATTTTTCCTCGGCGAGCCGTAGTAATAGCTCCTACTAGAGCAACCAAAAGAACTATAGAAAGAAGTTCAAATGGAAGCAAAGAATCGGTTAATAAATGGGATCCAATACGTTGAACGTCATCTGTTAAAGGTTCTTCCACGATCCCACCCGGTAATACAATTAAGGATACTCTAGACCATGATGTATCTAGGATCATAATGATCGGTAGAAAAAAAAGACTTATGCAAAGTGCTAAAGTAATTCCATCTCCTGCAGTCCGGTATGTAGAAAGATGGAAAGATTGTGGCTCATTCGTTGACGTAACAGCAGATACAATTGAAACATTTACGGCTCCTACATGAATCGAGATTTGCACAGCAGCTACAAAGTCCGCATTCAGTAAAAGATATGGAGGGGATATACAAGCGAAAACTGATCCTGAAAGAGGAGCGGAATAAACTATATTTGTGAGCGATACTACTCCTGGACCTCCTAATATGGGACCTGACTCTAAGGAGACAAAAATAGCCTCATGAATTGGTTCAGGTAAATTGATCATGTTCGCAATAAACGAAAGTCCTCTCTTTCAGGATCCTATTCACTGACTCAAAAAAATTACCCTGTTTCTATATAATTATATTCCGAGTTAATTCAGAAAGAAACTCTATATTTATTGTTTTTTCACCCCTTTTTTCCGCTTCTCAATCGAACTCGATGTAAGAATCAGTTACATCTCTTGAATCGAGATGTCCTTCCATAACTCCCTTAGATAAATAATTTAAACTTGGAATAGCTTGAATTGTAGAATCTTTGATCACTGATATGGGCAAACGTCCTAAAGCAATCTGATCATAATTTAATTCATGACGATCATAGGTCGAAAGTTCATATTCTTCAGTCATTGACAAACAGTTCGTGGGACAATATTCGACACAGTTTCCGCAAAATATACAAACTCCAAAATCAATACTGTAACTTTTCAATTGTTTCTTTTTCATGTTCCTTTTCAATTCCCAATCAACAACAGGTAGATTAATTGGACATACACGAACGCATACTTCACAAGCAATACATTTATCAAATTCAAAGTGAATACGTCCACGAAATCGCTCTGATGGAATCAATTTTTCGTAGGGATATTGAATGGTCATAGGTAAACGATTCATGTGATCCAAGGTCACCATAAAACCTCGACCGATATACCTCGCAGCTTGAATTGCTTGTTGACTATAATCCCGGAGTCCATTCACCATGGAAAACATATGGTAGATACCCTCGAATAAATTATTCAATTCTTTTTTTTTTTTTTTTTTATCCAACTCATAAGATTGAATAAATATATAAATTATAAATGTGTTTATTATAGAATCTTATTCACATAAATAAATTATAGTGAAAGAAGTTGAAAAGAAGCTGTTAATAATAAATTACCCAGGGCGACAGGCAAAAGAAATTTCCAACCAAGATCCAATAATTGATCCATTCTCACTCTGGGTAAGGTCCATCTTGCCATGATAGAAATGAACAAAGATAAATAAGCTTTAGCTAATGTAATAGTAATTCCTATTGCAATATTGATAACCTCACCAGTTCCATCAGTTGAATTTAATTTTAAGTGGTCGAAAACTGGTAAGAAAGGGATAGAAAAGTTCCATCCGCCCGAATAAAGAACCGTTACGAACAATGAAGAAGCTAATAGGTTTGGATGAGAAGCAACATAGAATAGGCCGAATTTTATACCTGAGTACTCGGTTTGATAACCTGCTATCAATTCTTCCTCTGCTTCTGGTAAATCAAAAGGCAATCTTTCACATTCCGCCGGGGAAGGAATAAAAAAAGCTACGGAACCTATAGGTTGACGCCACAAATTCCATCCCCGAAAACCATATTTGGACTGCGCCTCGACTATATCAACTGTACCCAAGCTGTCGGATAATCATAGTCGATGTTAGCATCACTGTTAGCATCTCTATTCCAGAACCGTACATGAGACTTTAGCTTCATACGGCTCCTCGATGGCTATCGAGAAACAAAAATTTAATGATAAATTTTCATAATCAATTGAACCAATGAGATTCTGTCTGCTATAACAATAGAAGCTTTCGAATCTATCTCAGCCTTTACAGTTTTTTTTGTTAGTGCTAACTCAAGTCTCTCAGTAGAAGAAGATTTTATATTCTCTATAGGATAGAATTTACTCATGCTCATTTATGATATGATATGAGAGGTGAGAACTGTATGAAGGATTACTTCGTTCCCGATAGTCATTCGTTTAGTAGATAAGGATATACTCCAGATCGGGGTCCTGGGGAAGTACTACTCGGTCGTCCCTACCAACGTCAAGTCCTAATCCCGTTATTGGGAATATCTATAAAAGATGCTTTTTTTACTAATCTTTCGCGTATCTTAGTGTTCCTGACCATCTACTCTTGCCTAATCCTAAGTATGATAGTAATAACTTCATACATTTTATCTTTTGCCCCCGCTGTCGGGCCCCGATAACTAATCTTGAACCCGGGTACACAGTTTTTCCTGCGTTCCGTACGCTTTCACTCCCGCACATAGAGGATGGGACTCGATCCTATTACTGCAAATGAAGAAGCTGTTTGATCTCACCCATATGACTATCTAGTTTTCTAGGATAAGAGGAAAAACTATCTCATCCTTTTAATTGACTCTCTTGCGAAAGAGGTTTAGTATTTCAACGAATCACACGTGGGGATATGGATGACACACGTAAAGCTAAAGGAATTTCATAACTAATGGATTGAGCAGCGGCTCGAAGACCACCCGGGAAAGAATATTTATTATTTGATCCGTATCCTGCCATGAGGGGTCCGAGAAGAGCAATACTTGAAACAGCGATCCAAAAGAAAACACCTGTACCAAGATCAGCTAGAATAATGTTGTGGCCAAAAGGAATTACTAAGTAACTTAGAAAAACTGGTATGATCACCACAGCCGGTCCGATATTGAATAACCATAAATCTCCCCTGGATGGAATAATATCTTCCTTCAATAGTAGCTTTATTCCATCTGCCAGAGCTTGAATAATTCCCGAAGGGCCAGTATATTCAGGTCCAATACGCTGTTGTATCCCTGCAGATATCTTTCTTTCAGGCCATATAATGACTAGAACTCCCATCGTAACTCCTAATACGAGAGTGATGATGGGGATGATAATCCATATAAAACCGAATAAATCTCTTGGAAATCCTAATCTATGGAATAGATTGATAGCTTGTTCCTCAATATCTGTATTAACCACCATTTCAACGATCAACCTCTCCCGTGATAATATCTATACTACCTAGAATTGTCATAATATCTGCCAATTTCACTCCTTTTAAAAGTTGAGGAAGAATTTGTAAATTGAGGAAACCGGGTGGGCGAATTTTGAATCTCCAAGGAAAGAAAGAATCGTCTCCCATAAAAGAGATACCTAATTCTCCTTTAGGAGCTTCAATTCTAAAATAAAGCTCATTTTTGGGTAACTTGAAAGTGGGAGAGGGCTTTTTACCAATGAATCGATAATCAAAATCATTCCAATTTGATTTATTTACTTGATCAAGCCGTCGAGCTTCCAAATTTTCAAAAGGCCCCCCTGGAATAACTTCCAAAGCTTGTTTGATTATTTTCACGGATTCTCTCATTTCTCCGATTCGTACCAAATAACGAGCTAATGAATCTCCATCTTTTTGCCATTGAATTTGCCAATCCAACTCATCGTAACATTCATGATGATCAACTTTACGAACATCCCATTTTACTCCTGAAGCTCGTGGCATAGGCCCTGATAAACCCCAATTTATGGCTTCTTCTCTACCAATAATACCTACTCCCTCAACTCGTTTCAAAAAGATAGGATTTCGTGTAATAAGTCTTTCATATTCATCCATCTTCGGTAGGAAATAATCACAAAAGTCTAAACATTTGTCTACCCAACCGTAAGGTAGATCTGCGGCTACTCCCCCGATACGAAAATAATTATGCATCATTCGCATACCAGTTGCGGCTTCGAATAAATCATATATCATTTCTCTTTCCCTGAAGATGTAGAAGGAAGGAGTTTGTGCACCAATATCAGCCATAAAGGGTCCGAGCCATAACAAATGGGAAGCTATGCGACTTAACTCTAGCATAATGATTCTTATATAACTAGCTCTTTTAGGCACCTGAATATTGGTCAATCTTTCTGGTGCATTTGCTGTTACTGCTTCTGCGAACATAGTAGCTAAATAATCCCATCGTGTGACGTAGGGAAGATATTGGACAACTGTTCTATTTTCAGCAATCTTTTCCATTCCTCTATGTAAATAACCTAATATGGGTTCACAACCAGTAACATCTTCACCATCTAAGGTAACAATAAGTCGAAGAACACCATGCATTGATGGATGATGAGGGCCCATACTTATTATCATGGGATCTCTCTTTGTAGTGAGCATGGTCATATGCCGCTCTCCCTCGAATAATTCCAGAAATGAATAAGAATAAGGAAATTTTCATTCTTCATATTGATATAATTACAGTGGATGCTTAGCTAAAGATTCTAAAAGATAAATTAACGTTTTTTCAGTCCGCGAATACGTAATTGATTAATCAAATTTTCGTAACAGAGTGAATTTTTTTGAGATAGATGAACCAAAAGACGTTCACGTTTTCCTAGGATTTTCCACAAACCTCTCTGAGATGAATAGTCTTTGCCATGCAATTTTAAATGATAGGTAGGTTTCAAAATTCGATTAGTTAAATGGGATATTTGAAACTCAACAGATCCTGTTTGTTTTTCGGGAACCAAAGATGAACGAATCAATGTATTTTTAGCCATAGGAACAACAATTGCTCCTAAATTAATTATATGATAGAGAGAAAAAATAAAAATTTTGGATTGTAGCTAATTAATAGTTTTTTTACAAAAATAAGAGCAAGATTTTCAATATCTTAAGATGTCTATAAAATAGAATAACATTTTTCCAAATATTCTTAAAAAACTGGATAAATTCATAGAGAATAAACAAGATTCTATTTGAGTAGTGACAAATAGCACATTCTTTCAAATAGTGATGGATAAATAATAAAAAGGTTCGTAATTTCCATATAATATAATCCAAATTTTTATTTAGAGAAATCCTGATGGAATGCTATAAACAATGATAAAAATTGTTCATAACTGAAAATACTGAATGAAAAAGAGAAAAAAAATGCAAACATTTTTTTTATTTTTTTTTTTTTTTCAACTGTTTTTTGAGGGATACATACAAATTCTTGACATAGCGAATCGACTTCCATCATTTGTATTAAACCGAAATCTATTCATACAACCCAGATCTTCCAATCGATAGCTGGACCAAAGAGACCGTTTAATCATTTGAGTTTCATTTGCGTTAAATTTTCGATCTTCTTTTTTTATTGGTTCCTCGTAGTTACGTCTATTCTCCCCGGAACAAGAATTAAATTCTGCTCCTTGATTTCCATTTTCCTCTAGATATAAGGAATTCCATATTCCCAATTGTATACGACGTTTCGAAGGTAAAATATCTTCGAGATTAAATGAATCTGAAATAATTATTTTTTCTTTATTCTCAATAACTTTTACGCGTAGTATAGATTCATGAATGAAATCAGATATTCTTCTAAATCTACTTTTAAAATTTAATAGAATACTTATCATTTTATACATCAGAATCTCGTCGTATAATACTTCTGGTAAACGATGTCCCAAATTTTTGAATATTTTATTTGTGCCATCCATGCAAGTATAGTTATAAAATAGAACTATATTTTTCAATATCTTCTCATAGAGAGACCGAAAATTGACTCCTTCAGCTGAATTTACTCCAAATTTAATGATATTCAGAAGATTCGTTGTATTTCCTACTATTTCCGCTTTCTCTGCTATCTGTTCAGATTTCAAATTCCATCGCTCAATATACTTATGAGATTCTCTTTTCTCAAGTGATCTTTTTTTTGCATAATCATCTTTGTCTTTCCTTAAAAGAGATCTCTTTGGTTCGTGTATGAAACTAAAGTCACAAGTTGTTAGAAATTCATACATTTCTATAATGTTGAATTTTTTTAGAATCTCTGGATATAGCCATGAATATAAATTGGAATTTAAATGAATATTTTTTTTCCTATCAATTCTTTTATACTCACTATTCTTTCTACCATTGACTAATTTATATTTACGTATCTTTTGAATACGATCATTAAACACGATTTCTTTTTTTTCATCTTGCCATATTGGAAATCTTTCAATGTCCGAATCTTCTATAGAAGCAAGATAACTATAAGATAAAAGATTATATTTGTACCGTTCGTTAAATTTCCCCGTTTCTTTCAGATCCGCAATGAGTTTAGAATAAATACTTTTTTTATAAGAACGTAAAGATTTATATTTGTCAAAATTATCAGAAAAATAATTTTCTATTTGCCAATGTTCAGTAACCTTATCTTTCCATCTCCGTGGTGCAATCTTACGCCATATCCGTAAAGGTACATTACATCGATGAAAACATTGTAACCATTTCTTCCAGTCCTTCTCTTCCAAATCCCGTGGCTTCCTGGAACCGAGTATTCCCTCTTCATTTGAAAAAGCTTCAATATTTTCTTCAATAAAGAGATTTGATATCCGGTGCCTTAATGATTCCACTGGATAAGACTTATTCATCGTTCTCATTTGCCATATTTTGTGAAATACATATGCTTGGGATATTAATCCCGTATCCTGACTAGGATGAACCTTGAAATATTTCATTTCTTTACTAGAAATGATTAAATCTTTATTGAAAAATTTATTATCCTTCGTTTTTGACCGAGAAATAAAAAATTTTATTTTTTTATAAATTGTTGAAAGATCTCTTGTCAATCCCATTTTTAATTGTATTTTGAACCAAATGAGATGAAGAAAAACTATAAAATTTCTATTCATTTTTTTTGAAAGAATCTTGATTAAACAGATCCATTCCTCGATCAATTCCATACTTCTTCTATGAAAATTCACAATTATTTGATGATTTTGAATTGATATCTTTCTTGATCTCAGTTCTTTCTCATTACCGGGATACACTCCATTCTTCTTTTTTGAATTAATATTAATTTCTAGTTCATCAGAATGGGTCTGTTCAGTAATTCCTCCAATCTGATTACTTTCCGGGGCTATGAAATCCCTTAATTCTTCAATATTCGTTCGAGCTTCATATCCAGATTGATCTGGAATTGCTGATGAAAAATTTTCATTACATTTAAGTGTAATTCCAATTGGTAATTCATCAATTATTTTGCTACTTGTCCCAAAATTTGTTCTGTGTTCATTATCTGGTTCAAGGCTAGATATATCATTACTCGTAGTTTTATTGGGCTGAGCATCTAATATTGTTAGATCTTTTTTATAAATATTTGATTCTTTTTTTAATGGAAAAAACTTGTCAAAGATTTCTGTAATTTTTTTCGATAAAATATTTATTTTCCATCTTTTTTTCAATCCCCCAATTAAAGGCTTAAAGAAGGAAGGGTTTTTTTTTATACTGCCAAAGGGTAAATAGGTTTGAAATCCTAAGGCTGTTAAAAAACCATAATCAATTTTTTTATTTTTTGCTATTTTATTTTTTGTTAAACTATATGAATTCGTTTCGAATCCAGGATCACGCCACTTCAAATGAAAAGGATTTATAATTTTTATTTGAAGACCATCTCTATGCCACGAAAATGGTAATTTGTTCACCGAAACTTCGGTACCATCATAAGTACATCCTATAAAAAATTCCTTATTCCAATCATTCCAATCTTCTGCCCATTCCTTAGTTTGGAATAATAATAGATAACTAATAGTTTTAAATATTATTAATATAGGTAATACTATATATTTTCTAAAGTATAATTGGCTGATTAAAGAAAAACCTCTTACCAAATGAGCAAGCGGAAAATCAAATCTGTTTGCCGTCGCGAGACGATTAGCTTTTGTTACTACTTTTATAGCAAAAGCCTTTTTCGAAAAAAAGGCTATTAATCCTTTCATTTTCTTCTCAGGATGTGCAAAAGTCGGTTTTACATTTACGCCTATTATGCCCGGAAAAGAGAACGTCGTTTTTTTCAATATTCTCAAAAAAAATGGAGAATGCATTTGCAATTGTAAGGATTCTTGTAATAAAGCTTTACGTCTTCGAGCACGTATGGATCCTAATATCAGGTTCCGACGAAAATCTGGTTGTGTTGCGAAACTTTTCACAAATCTAAATTTTTTATTCTTTTTTCTAATAAAATCTATACTTTTTATTCTGAGGGAACGAATTCCACTGTATAAATTCATAAAATCGAATGCATTGTTTATTAGTTTTAAAAATAGAGGTTTTTCTTTTTTAATTTCTCGGAGTTGGGGTTCCTTATAGATCTGTAATATTTCCACTATTAAAGGGGAAGAAAGATTTTCTTTTACTCCAGTAAAGTTACCTGAAGATAAATCATCTGTTTGCCAAGCATATTGAAGTTTCCACCATAGAGAATAATCGTCAGTCAAAATACAAGGTGATTTTGGTATTGCAACTCCTTCACGTAATTCCCTATTCAGAAGAGGATCAAACCCTTTAAGGAAAATATCGTTCCCGTGATCGCATAATTTATTTTTTTTTTCAATAACTTTTTCTATTGAAGATCCTTTGTCTAAAGCTCGAATTCTATTCGTTAATTCATTATTCAAATTATCTTTTCCCTGTTTTTCGGTATCAATCCATTCCTTCTGACAAAGATCTTCGAATGACGAAGGAATATCCGAAAGATTGAAATATTCCTTGAAATTTATTTCAAAAATTGACAAACTAGGTGAAGATGTGAAAGATATTCTTTGTCTCCCATCACTCACACACGCGTCAAAAAAATATTGAGACATCTCTGTTTTTATAGGAGTCATCGCCTTGAAATAAAAAATATCTTCCTCGACATATCGGAATGGTCGGACCCATTTTCGGTAATCGAATAAGATAGTAGGCCACTTTTTTAACCACGATAACTTTTTAGCTTCCTTTTTTTCAAAATTAGAATATATCCTGTTATCGAAGAGAGGTACAGGAGCTCTACCCAAATATAATAGACAGAGAGCTATATAAATGATACGGGAAGTTCGAGCAAAGAGAATCCTTACTAAATAAGAAAGCCTATTATCTGTATCTGAATCGGGTTTTAAAACGGAAATAAATTTGGCCAAAATTCCGGGAAAAATGGAACCACCCAACCACCAGCCATAAAGGCTACTTATTACAAATAAAAATTTATTACTATAACGGAAAGTAAAGAGTTTGGCTAATCTTGCTAATACAGGACTTGGTAAGAGAACAGGATTGAATAATGAAAGGATAATAATATCCAAAAATGTTAATGTTCTTCCTTCATAGACAAATTGAATATCATCAGATTTCCGGACTATTTTTGCACGCCTAAAATGATAATGATATATTGGTCTTTTTTCTTTTTGCAATCGGTGACATAAAAGACGATGCCAATAAAATAACATGTACGGTAAAACTAGCAAAGTTATTGCATGAGGTTTCACTAACATGACGTAGAGATGTAAATAGTATACCGATAAAATGATTACCAGTTGTCCTACAATTGAAGTTCCAATAACTAATTTAGCATTAGAATCTTTCCCTAAAAGAAAGGTTCTTACGAGTAAGATCTGAGGAAGACCGATAGGTAATGTTGCAACAAATCCGTAATATAGCCCGAATAGGATCAATGGGCTTGAAACATTTATCCACGGCAATATTTCAATCCGTAATAAAAAAAGTGAAAAAGTTTTTTTTGACGTAATAGGATTACCTCCTCAGAAACGGGAGTAGAAAATGGTTATTAATAGCTGCTTTATCCTCTTCCGAGATTATTCTATTATCTCTCTTATTATCTTTCTTACAAG